AGAGAAAGATAGAAAAAGAATATCAATGATATAAAATTCCAATATGTAAGGTCTATGAGTCATCTCATATAAAGGGAATGTAATAAAGCATCAATACTGATTAATCCATAATTAGACAAATCCATGCATAGAACAAAAAATCAAGAGCCCCGAGCCAATAAAGACTGAGAAGGTTGACTCAAAATTTCCTTAGGGGCTCCGTTGTAGAATTCAGACCTAACCATTAATCGAGAAGTGGTGGGAACGACAGAACCTGTGAATGCATAAGATTCTATTGAAAGCGAATCCTAATGATTCATTGGGTAGGATGGCGGAACGAACCAGAAACCTATTCGTTTATTCTGAGAGATCATGTGATAGACTAATCTTACAACTGAATGTTGAAAGAGTAAATATTCGCCCGCGAATTTTTTTTTTTCTAAATAAAATTTTAGTCGATTCAATAGAATAATAAAAGGCAAAAGAAAATAAAGATTATAACGTTATACCAAAACAACATTATCTATAAATAGAATAGATTTAGAATTATTAATCTATTAGATGAATAGATGAAATTTAAAATAATCCCACGATTCCGTATATTATTCACCGTGTATATTATTTTTTAATCGTTTAATTCGCGAGGAGCTGGATGAGAAGAAACTCTCATGTCCGGTTCTGTAGTAGAGATGGATGGAATTGATAACCAACCATCAACTATAACCCCAAAAGAACCAGATTCCGTAAACAACATAGAGGGAGGATGAAAGGAATATCTTATCGAGGTAATCGTATTTGCTTCGGTAGATATGCTCTTCAAGCGCTTGAACCCGCTTGGATTACATCTAGACAAATAGAAGCAGGGCGGCGCGCGATGACACGAAATGCCCGTCGCGGTGGAAAAATATGGGTACGCATATTTCCAGACAAACCAGTTACAGTAAGACCTACAGAAACACGTATGGGTTCGGGGAAAGGATCTCCCGAATATTGGGTAGCTGTCGTTAAACCCGGTAGAATACTTTATGAAATGAGTGGAGTAGCAGAAAATATAGCTCGAAGGGCTATTTCAATAGCGGCATCTAAAATGCCTATACGAACTCAATTCATTCTTTCGGGATAGGAATGTAGAAACAAAGGAAAAGGGGTTTTTTGGATGAGAAAAAAATGAAGGTTTCTTTTTTTGTTTTGAACAAATAATATTTCTTTTTTTTTATTTAGACCTTGGCATTGAAAAAGAAAAAACCGATAAAAAAAAAATGATATGATTCAACCTCAAACCCATTTGAATGTAGCGGATAACAGCGGGGCCCGAGAATTGATGTGTATTCGAATCATAGGAGCTAGTAATAGACGATATGCTCATATTGGTGATGTTATTGTTGCTGTAATCAAGGAAGCAGTACCAAACACACCTCTAGAAAGATCAGAAGTGATTCGAGCGGTAATTGTACGTACTTGTAAAGAACTCAAACGCGACAACGGTATGATAATACGATATGATGACAATGCTGCAGTTGTTATTGATCAAGAAAAAAATCCAAAAGGAACCCGAATCTTTGGCGCGATCGCCCGGGAATTAAGACAGTTAAATTTTACTAAAATAGTTTCATTAGCACCTGAGGTATTATAAGGTAAGACCGTAATATAGTATTTGAATAAGACTGATTTATTAGTAGATTGTTTATCTATCATGTATATACCTTTTAAAATTAACTTTTAAAATTAATAAATATTTTATAATTCAGAAATAAAGAAAAAATAAAAAGAGCATGTTGATTATATCAAAATTCGGGGGCAACAAAAATCTTAGTTTATCATGAGTAAAGACACTATTGCTGACATAATGACCTCTATACGAAATGCTGACATGACTAAAAAAAGAACAGTTCGAATACCATCTACTAACATCACTGAAAATATTGTTAAAATCCTTTTACAAGAAGGTTTTATTGAAAACGTGAGAAAACATCAGGAAAGCAATAAATATTTTTTGGTTTTAACCCTACGACATAGAAGAAATAGGAAAGGACCATATAGAACTGCTTTAAATTTAAAACGGATCAGCCGGCCCGGTCTACGAATATATTCGAACTATCAACGAATTCCTAGAATTTTAGGTGGGATGGGAATTGTAATTCTTTCTACTTCTCGAGGTATAATGACAGACCGAAAGGCTCGAATAGAAGGAATAGGCGGCGAAATTTTGTGTTATATATGGTAATCTTTCTGATAGCCGAATTATACGCGGAACTTTCATATTTGTGAAAAAAGAGAAATGACAAGTTTATAGTATTACCCCTCTTACATTAGTTGATACGTCAAAGGGATTTTACCTAGAATGAAACGAAACAACAAAAATGGATTCATGAGGGTTTAATTACGGAACAACTTACCAATGGTATGTATCTTACGGGCTCGTTTAGATAATGAAAAGATAATTCTGGGTTTTTTAGTAAAGGATTGGGCGTAGTTTTATACGTAGACTACCAGGAAATATAATAAAAATTGAGTTAAGTCCTTATGATTCAACCAAAGGATATATAATTTATAGACTCAAAAGTAAAGATTCGAATGATTAGGTGATTTTTTTTTCAATTTCAACATTCTTTCGTGGGGATACAATTCGAAGTTAAAAATTTCAAGAAACTTATTTTCTTCCAATAAGTAAATTCTGAATTAAGAAAAGGAAGTACAAATATGAAAATAAGGGCCTCTGTTCGTAAAATTTGTGAAAAATGTCGATTGATCCGTAGGCGGGGACGAATTATAGTAATTTGTTTCAACCCGAGACATAAACAAAGACAAGGATAATCTTTTTAAAAGAAAAAAGACTCTCGAAATCTAAAGGACCGGATGTACAAATAAATAAGTAAAAAAAAATATATAAGGATCTGTTTTGACATGAAATGGATATATCCATATATCTCTGACTTATATTTATGAGATGATAAAATATGGCAAAACCTATACCAAAAATTGGTTCACGTAGAAATAGACGTATTGGTTCACGTAAGAATGCGCGCAGAATACCCAAGGGAGTTATTCATGTTCAAGCAAGTTTTAACAATACCATTGTGACGGTTACAGATGTACGGGGTCGAGTAATTTCTTGGTCCTCCGCCGGAGCTTGTGGATTCAAGGGTACAAGAAGAGGTACACCATTTGCCGCTCAAACCGCAGCAGGAAATGCCATTCGGACCGTAGTGGATCAAGGTATGCAACGAGCAGAAGTCATGATAAAAGGCCCGGGTCTCGGAAGAGATGCGGCATTAAGAGCTATTCGTAGAAGTGGTATACTATTAAGTTTCATACGCGATGTAACCCCTATGCCACATAATGGCTGTAGGCCCCCTAAAAAAAGACGTGTGTAAAAATAAAATAAACATTGAAGAGATTTCAAGAGAAATAAATAATTCAATGATTTGATCAAATAATATACTATGGTTCGAGAGAAAGTAACAGTATCTACTCGGACACTACAGTGGAAGTGTGTTGAATCAAGAGCAGACAGTAAGCGTCTTTATTATGGACGCTTTATTCTGGCCCCACTTATGAAAGGTCAAGCCGATACAATAGGCATTGCGATGCGAAGAGCTTTGCTCGGAGAAATAGAAGGAACATGTATCACACGCGCAAAATCTGAGAAAATACCACATGAATATTCTACCATAGTAGGTATTCAAGAATCCGTACATGAAATTTTAATGAATTTGAAAGAAATTGTATTGAGAAGTAATCTGTATGGAACTTGTAACGCGTCTATTTGTGTGAAGGGTCCTGGATATGTAACTGCTCAAGACATTATCTTACCACCTTCTGTGGAAATCGTTGATAATACACAGCATATAGCTAACCTAACAGAACCAATTAATTTGTGTATTGAATTACAAATCGAGAGGAATCGCGGATATCGTATAAAAACGCCAAATAACTTTCAAGACGGAAGTTATCCTATAGATGCTGTATTCATGCCTGTTCGAAATGCGAATCATAGTATTCATTCTTATGTGAATGGGAATGAAAAACAAGAGATACTTTTTCTCGAAATATGGACAAATGGAAGTTTAACTCCTAAAGAAGCACTTCATGAAGCCTCCCGGAATTTGATTGATTTATTTATTCCTTTTTTACATGCAGAAGAAGAAAACTTACATTTAGAAAACAATCAACATAAAGTTACTTTACCCCTTTTTACTTTTCATGGTAGATTGGCTAAACAAAGAAAAAATAAAAAAGAAATCGCATTTAAATATATTTTTATTGACCAATCAGAATTGCTCCCCAGGGTCTATAATTGCCTCAAAAGGTCCAATATACATACATTAGTGGACCTTTTGAATAACAGTCAAGAAGATCTTATGAAAATTAAACATTTTCGCATAGAAGATGTAAAACATATATTGAACATTCTAGAAAGATAAAAGCATTTCGAATAAAGTGTTTGGGGTTATTTATTTATTTTTCTAAAGTTTTGTCTAAACAGATAAAAATTAGTTTTGAATCTTTAGCCCAATCCATATATTCGGAATAGGTCTAAAATTAAATTGAATAAATTAAATTGAATAGATGTATCTAGGGAAAATTCACTTTGAAGCGACTATTCCCTAGATACACATGTCGTAATCTATTTTTTATTTCACAATCGAATCAATTTAAAAAAGACCTAAAGTTAAGGACTTTTCAATAGGTAGTGTTGCTCCAATACCCAACCAAAGGGCTACTGCAGTACCAATCAAAAAGACGGTTGTCGCTACGGGACGACGAAATGGATTTTGGAATTTATTAACATTCTCCAAAAAAGGTACTGTTATTAATCCCGCAGGTACTGAAACCATTAAAAGAACACCCAATAACTTATTTGGCACTGTACGAAGTATTTGAAATACGGGAAAGAAATACCATTCAGGCAATATTTCCAAAGGAGTTGCAAATGGATCTGCGGGTTCACCAATCATTGATGGTTCTAGAACCGCTAAGCCTACGTTACATGCAATAGTACCTAAAATTACTACTGGAAAAATATATAAAAGATCGTTTGGCCATGCGGGCTCTCCGTAATAATTATGACCCATCCCCTTAGCCAATTTAGCTCTTAACACAGGATCGTTCAAGTCAGGTTTTTTTGTTATTAGGATAGGTGAATTATTCTAGATCCATCCCCCGAAAGAACTGGACATGATAATTTTTCATCATCCAGCTCGAGCACGAATCAAATGGATACATATAAAAATCAAATGGATACATATAAAAACAATCAATATATTATCCACACATATATGAATGATTCTATGTAATAAAAAGGATTCCCTTTTTCGCAGTTGCAACAACTACCCATTGCAAGGAATTCAGTTCTTACAGATAAATGCTCAATACCCAAGTAGGCTTACAAAATTGATCATGATCAAATGCTTTATGGGTCGTCTCAGATCTTGCAATTGGCCTTTATCCCCTAAAATAAAATATCGAGACTTTTTACATACAAAGCAAAGAATTTACTTGTTACTAATATAGTCTAGCCTCTGTTCTTCTTTAGATCCCTTGTTTCACTCCGATAGTATCATAAATCGAGTCAATGCAGAGGAAATGAATACATTTCAATACTATTTAGTAAGTGAAATATATAAAACATAATCTGGATTATGCCAATCACTTATTCTACTGGATCTTACGGAGCCTATTCATATCATACACGACATGATCGGGTCTGATCATAGAAAAGATTCTCTTCAAACGAACCGGCCTATCTTCTGTATGGGGCTTACGCGGTGGTTGGAACAAAGACACATTGTTTTGTTGTGAATTCAAATGTGGCAGATAGATAAGGGCATATATCTGCAAGGCCCGATCAATAGTTCAAGTCACACACTCCCATAATCCATTTTATCTTCGGAAAATTCGCTTCAACTATGAGTGTCAAAAAAATAATAAATTTTTGTAGAGTTGAAGAGAAATATCCCAATACATGTCTTATTCTTTTCAATAATCCATATTTGTAGCAATGAAATACTATTGTTCCTACCCAGTGATAAATGATTGATTACAAATATCGGATGTATTCTTTATAAAGGACCAGAAATACCTTGCTTACGTATCATTGGGAAGTGCATTAACATAAATACGGCAGTAAGAAGAGGTAATACAAAAGTGTGTAAACTATAAAAGCGAGTCAAAGTGGATTGTCCCACACTAGCACTTCCGCGTAATAACTCTACCAGGGGCGAGCCTATTACAGGAATAGCATCTGGTACGCCTGTTACAATTTTTACTGCCCAATAACCAATTTGGTCCCAAGGTAAGGAATAACCAGTTACACCAAAAGATGCGGTCAATACACCCAAAACCACACCTGTAACCCAAGTCAATTCGCGAGGTTTTTTAAAGCCACCGGTGAGATAGACACGAAATACGTGCAGGATCATCATTAGGACCATCATACTTGCCGACCATCGATGAATTGATCGGATTAACCAACCGAAATTAGCTTCAGTCATTATATATTGAACAGAAGCAAAAGCCTCTGTAACGGTCGGACGATAATAAAAAGTCATAGCAAACCCTGTAGCTACTTGTACTAAAAAACAAGTAAGCGTAATTCCTCCGAGACAATAAAATATGTTGACGTGAGGAGGAACATATTTACTAGTTATATCATCGGCAATTGCCTGAATCTCAAGACGTTCTTCGAACCAATCATAGATTTTATTGAGATAGGTAAATCAAGGAAACCCCCCCCGGAGAACCGTATATGAAAATTTCATCTCGTACGGCTCAAACAGAAACGCCCAAATACTAGTTCTAACGGATGTGTGTAATAGAAAGTTTGAAATTTTTTAATTCTATGATTCAATTTTTTCTGAAGATATGAAAGAATAAAAATCCGAAAGCTCTTCTTTGTGGTTATAATGCCAAAAAATCAAGTCGGCTCATTCGTTTGATCGTTATAGGCCTCTTGAATCTTCTATTTACCTATTATCTTTGGTGTTATTTATCTGTAATGCGGCTTTACTGCTGTTTTCTTTATTATTGATAGGAATTCTCTTGTTAAGACCCTATGGATTGATTAAAACCTCAGATTCATACTAGAACCACGATGATTCAATAAAACCTTTTCAAACTAAGCTCCAAAATTCCCTGAGTAAGAATCATTGGATCATCACTTATTCAATGAATAGATATACTGACTAAAAATCCAAAGAAACCTTTGTCCTTTGATCAAAATAAGCATAAACTAAAGTTTGAAAGAATACAAATTTTTCTATTTAGAACTTCGAACTCTTTTAAAAAATTTTTTGAAGTCCGGACACGAGGTCTGACTATTAAGTATGAATCATAGTTCTAATACTTTAGTAATCTATTTCATATATTCCGTGCTCCAGATACTAGAATGAATATCCGACGAAGTAAAACCATCTCTATCAAGATGACAGCCCCATTCTCTGTCCTATCCATAGGATCAATTATACCAAGTCACACACTCATATTCCGGAAATACAGAAACAAAGAAATTCCACGGTCGAACTACCAAAATAGAATGGGATAAAAATCAGAAACCTAAAGGCTTCACTTTGTATTGAAAAAGCTAGTTAATGGTTCTTATCAATCTAATTCATTGCAATTCCATCCAGTAAAATGGAAGAATTATAAATCTCCAAAATAATAGATAGGAATATCGCAAATAGAGCCATTGCGAGACCCATCAAAGGAGTAGTTCCCCACCCGGGAGCTACTTTACCATATTCTGAATTCAATGGTTTCAATAAACTCCCTGCATTAGTTCGTTTTGGACGGCCAGATCTAGAATTACCCTCAATGGTTTGTGTAGCCATAATATTTTATATTCAGTAAGGTCTGTTGACTTTGTATACCATTCCGTTGTAAATAAATGATCTTATCATAGATCCATTGTGGTCTTAAAACTATATAATGTCTTAAAACTATATAATAATGGAAACAGCAACCCTAGTTGCCATCTTTTTATCTGGTTTACTTGTAAGTTTTACTGGGTACGCCTTATATACTGCTTTTGGGCAACCCTCTCAACAACTAAGAGATCCATTCGAGGAACACGGGGACTAGTTGAAGTAATGATCCTCCCAATATTGGGAGGATCATTACTTTCAATTGAGATAATGAAAAATCATTTCACCTTTTTAGTTGGAACTTTAGGCGGTTCTCGAAAAAAGATAGCGAAAAAAATTATTCCTAGAGTTGAGACTAAAAGGAATGTATAAACCAATGCTTCCATAGATTCGATCGTGGTTTACAATTATAGCTTCCATACCTGTTTATTTGGGATCGTCTCCCGGATAAATAAAGAACAAAAGTCAAAGATAAGGCAGTGATTCAAATCAAGATTTATCCGGTACCCTATATCAAATCAAAAAAAGAAAATAACAACGAAAAGTAACTAGTAACAAAGGGATATTGTATCAGACTACCTGTCTTCTTGTAGTTGGATCTCCAAGTTTTTGGAATGCTCCAAATTCCACTTGAGCATCTAAATCTGGATCAATACCAGCAAAAACATCTCTAAACAAGGTTCTAGCACCATGCCAAATGTGTCCGAAGAAGAAGAGCAAAGCAAACGAAGCATGCCCAAAAGTAAACCAACCCCTTGGACTGCTACGAAAAACACCATCGGATTTCAAAGTAGCACGATCTAATTCAAAAATTTCACCCAATTGAGCACGTCTAGCATATTTTTTCACAGTAGCGGGATCACTATAACTGACTCCGTTGAGTTCACCGCCATAGAACTCGACAGTTACACCTACTTGTTCGACACTATATTTTGATTCTGCCCTTCTAAAAGGAACATCGGCTCTAACAATTCCGTCTCCGTCTACCAAAACAACCGGAAATGTTTCAAAAAAAGTAGGCATACGACGTACAAAAAGTTCGCGCCCCTCTTTATCTCTAAAGATAGGATGTCCTAACCACCCAACAGCTATTCCATCCCCGTTATCCATTGAGCCCGCTCTGAATAACCCCCCTTTTGCCGGATTATTGCCGATGTAATCATAAAAAGCCAGTTTTTCAGGAATTTTAGACCAAGCTTCAGATAAACTTTGATTTTCAGCTAATCCAGCACCAATTCGTCGATATATTTCTTGTTGGAAGTATCCTTGATCCCATTGATAACGAGTGGGACCAAATAATTCAATCGGGGTGGTTGCTGAACCATACCACATAGTTCCAGCAACTACAAAAGCTGCAAAAAAGACAGCAGCAATACTACTGGAAAGGACGGTTTCAATATTTCCCATACGTAATCCTTTGTATAGGCGTTGAGGTGGACGGACACTAAGATGGAATAGACCCGCCAATATGCCCAAGGTCCCTGCTGCAATATGATGAGAGGCGATTCCTCCCGGAACAAAAGGATCAAAACCCTCCACACCCCACGCTGGATTTACGGATTGTACCCTTCCGGTTAGTCCATAAGGATCGGACACCCATATTCCAGGACCATACAATCCTGTTACATGAAATGAACCAAACCCAAAACAAGCCACTCCTGATAGAAATAAATGAATTCCAAAGATCTTAGGCAAATCCAAAGAGGGTTTTCCTGTACGTTCATCAGTAAATATTTCTAGATCCCAATACACCCAATGCCAGATAGCTGCCAAAAAGCACAAGCCAGAAAACACAATATGTGCCCCGGCCACACCTTCATAACTCCAAATACCCGGATTCGTTACAGTACCCCCTGTGATACTCCAACCGCCCCATGAATTGGTTATTCCTAAACGAGTCATGAAGGGTATAACGAACATACCCTGTCTCCACATCGGATCAAGAACAGGATCAGAAGGATCAAAAACTGCTAATTCGTATAGAGCCATCGAACCGGCCCAACCAGCAACCAGAGCTGTATGCATTATATGGACAGAAATCAAACGACCGGGATCATTCAATACGACGGTATGAACACGATACCAAGGCAAACCCATGGAAATACCCCTTTATCAACGAAAAATAAACACAATGTAACTTTATTGCATTATAAAAAAATATGCTGTGGACCCTCTTTTTAGTGGATTATCTTGGATAAAGGATTAATATTTGTTTGATTCTTTTCGTAATAATTACTTTTAGTAATAATGAAACTATTTTGTTCGCAGGAACAAAAAGAAGCAGATCTATTCTACACCCGATAAGTACCAATACGCAATGGTAAGGGAGTTGATATTATTTTATATGAATGAATGCATATATATATTTGTTCATCATTCAAAGCACTTATTTGTAATAATTTTCCTTTATTCATTTTGCCTTCTTTTTTATGAACTTAGTCAATCTATGGATAAAATATGATAATAAAATATGGTAAAGGCCAATATTATTAGGACAACAAACCCATTGTTACGCTTTCACATCAAAGTGAGATATAGTACTTAATTTTTCTTTTATTTTATGCCTATTGGTGTTCCAAGAGTACCTTTTCGAAGTCCTGGAGAGGAAGATGCATTGTGGATTGACGTATAGTGCGACTTGTCAGATATATTGGGTCATATGGTATTTCCCCGTTCTCTTCCCCGATCGAGATATCCTCCCCTTCACCCAAGAAAGATTTATTTTATTATCAAAAATTTGGAGCGTGAAGTGCAATTAGATCCATTTTTTCGGGAGGGTATACAGATTAATATTATCAATTAGAATAATTTATGGTTGGCTTGGTTAGACCAATAAAATGAAGTATCCAGGCTCCGTTTAGAAAAAAAAACAAGTTGTAGCAAAAGGACGTGGTATTGGAGCATTTGTCCTATATGTGCAAATCCAAATCGGGCGGATCTTTACGCGGAGTAGAGCATAAACCTAAAAAAATTGAAGAAGCCCATTCAAGGAACAAGAAAATTACATCGCGATTTAGATTGTATCTCGATGAAACAATACATCAATGAGAAGTTAGTTAGATAAGTTTAGTAATTTTTTTTATAGATAAACAAAACAGGCCAAAACCCATCTTTCTTGAACAATGAAAGAAAAGCCCCTTTTTATAAGTTAAAGCCTGGTATGAAAAAACAGAAAGCGCTAGAATCTACATCTACACATTGATTCTTTTTTTTTCCTGATTTTTGTTGAACCGTATGCATCAAAAGGTGCATGTACGGTTTCTAAGGGATACAACTTTATCCCAATCAACCGACTTTATCGAGAAAGATTACTTTTTTTAGGCCAAGGGGTTGATAGCGAGATCTCGAATCAACTTATTGGTCTTATGGTATATCTCAGTATAGAGGATGATACCAAAGATCTGTATTTGTTTATAAACTCTCCTGGTGGGTGGGTAATACCCGGAGTCGCTATTTATGATACTATGCAATTTGTGCGACCAGATATACAGACAATATGCATGGGATTAGCCGCTTCAATGGGATCTTTTATTCTCGTCGGAGGAGAAATTACCAAACGTCTAGCATTCCCTCACGCTAGGGTAATGATCCACCAACCTGCTAGTTCTTTTTATGAGGCACAGACGGGAGAATTTATCTTGGAAGCGGAAGAACTACTGAAGCTGCGCGAAACCATCACAAGGGTTTATGTACAAAGGACAGGCAAACCTTTATGGGTTGTATCTGAAGACATGGAAAGAGATGTTTTTATGTCAGCAACAGAAGCCCAAGCTCATGGAATTGTTGATCTTGTAGCGACTGAATAAAAAAAAAAGTATTTCACACGAATTCGTGATTTGAGATTTTATCTTCGTACCGGATTTAATATTCTATTCATTAATCTATTAATATAGAAATAAAAGAATTCATAATCATCCGGTTAAGGTCGATCTAAACCAGCCCATTATGTATATGATTCAACATGCCAACTATTAAACAACTTATTAGAAACACAAGACAGCCAATCAGAAATGTCACGAAATCCCCCGCTCTTGGGGGATGTCCTCAGCGACGAGGAACATGTACTAGGGTGTATGTGCGACTCGTTCAGATCATGGGCTAGGACAAAAGAAAGAAAACAATTGATCCAGTATCAACGATCAGTACCAGCGAATAGGACAGAATGGAAGAACTCCATTCAATATCTAAAAATAAAAAAGATCTATTCTTTTCTTGTAGTATCAAATCTATGGTTTCCATTGGTGCAAATCCAATCAACTCAATTTAAAATTTAAGATGAGAAAGAATTCTCCATTGATAGCAAATGGTATCCATTAAGCAGGGGAAATCCTATTTTAAAAAGCAGAAAAATTATGCCTTACTCTTGCAAGAACGGACTAACAGGGTCAGCTACTCAGCTAATCTTCATAATTAAATACCGTTACTGTATTAAGTAGATCTCGTTGTGAAAGACCTAGTACTGGATAATTATGGGTAGAGCCAAAGAGTGTGAACTATACAAGTTAACAATAACATTGATTAAATTAAAGATTAAAGAAAGAAGGGCTCCGGTGTATAGAGAGGACCTCACCGTTTAATAAGTAACCATAGAAACGATGGAACCCACTATATCCATTTATATTTAATACTTTTTTATTTACTATGTGTTTGTTTTTGATACCTAGTATCAATACAATTTTTTTTTTTCTAGGTGAAATGCCTAGAAAAAAAAAGAAAAAATCGTGGTAGGGAAGGTTATAGTAGCAAAAGCCATTGGAATTTTTATTTTATACATTGGAAAAATCCGTTTTGTTATTAATAGACTAGGACACGGGAAGGGAATAACTGAAAGAAAGGAAATCTATTAGTTATTCATCAAAGTTTCATTTATTCAATGACCAGAATTAAACGAGGGTATATAGCTCGAAGACGTAGAACAAAAATTCGTTTATTTGCATCAACCTTTCGAGGGGCTCATTCAAGACTTACGCGTACTATTACTCAACAGAAAATAAGAGCTTTGGTTTCGGCTCATCGGGATAGAGGTAGACAAAAGAGAGATTTTCGTCGTTTGTGGATCACTCGGATAAATGCAGTAATTCGCGAAAATAAAGTATACTTAAGTTATAGTAAATTAATACACAATCTGTACAAGAGACAGTTGCTTCTTAATCGTAAAATACTTGCACAAATAGCTATATTAAATAAGAGTTGTCTTTATATGATTTCCAATGATATCATAAAATAAATAAAATCCGTTGGAGTCGTTTAAATGGAGTTCCCTGGAGAATGAACTCTGGGAAGGTAGAGTAGAAATTAGTATGATAAAATATGATAAAGTCATCAAAATGAAGAAAGACGTTCAATAAAAAATATTTATTCTTCTTATCCAATTTTTTTTTCTTACGACACGACATCTCGATTTTCCTTTTTTTCGAACAAAAAAAAAAAAAACGTCAATCCACATTTGAGTTTGGATTAGAATTTTATTTTGATTCAATTGAAAAGTCGGTCTATTTTTTTCTGGTTCTAAGACCGGCAGTTCTAGCGGTTGACTCGGTTCTTTCAAATTGTTTCTCATTATTAAGAAAAGGTAACAGAGATAAAATACGAGCTTGTTTTATAGCAATAGTAATTAATCGTTGTTGTTTTAAGGTCAATCTATTCACCCGTCTAGATAATATTTTTCCTTGTTCGCTAATAAATCGACTAATTAAACTCATATTTCTATAATCAATTCGATCCCCCGATTGGATCGGAGGCAAACGCCTACGAAAAGATCGCTTGGATTTAAGAAAGATTCGCTTGGATTTATCCATGGTTTGTTTATTCCTTATCCTGAAAATCCCAATCCTATTTCTTAATTCGACATCTACATCATGTTTGATCCGATCGAAATAGGATTTGGTTTGTTTATATTTAAATAAATATATAATATATATTGTTATGTATAATATGTAATTTTTCATCTTTCTTGGAAGACTGACACACGAGCGGTCGGTTCAATCTATTTCTTTATTTCCCCGTGAATCGTATGTTTGTAACAACAGGGACAAAATTTTCTCAATTCCAATCGACTGGGAGTATTGTGTCGATTCTTTTGAGTAATATATCTGGAAATGCCCATTGATTCCTTATTAACACGATTTCGAACACAACTGGTACATTCCAAAATAACCGTTACTCGGACATCTTTACCCTTGGCCATGAACCTCCTTTGGTTTTTGATTCACTCAATTCTTTAATTTTCCGATCCAAAGCAAGGAAGAAGAAAGGACCAAAAAAAAAAAAAAAAGAAGCAGGTAACTCGAAATCAAATTATGAAAGAAAGATTTCGTTGCAATCAATAAAGTAATAATAAGTAATATAATGATTTCTAACTATATTTAGAATTAAAAATTGTGGTACAGTATTTCATTTTCAGTTAAGTATCTTGTATGATATTGTTGCCCCAACCATCACATTTTTATTTCCACTCTATTATTAATTTGAGCCTGGGCCTTAGTTCATAGTTTCACTGAGGGCGAAGCCTCTTTTTCTTTGTTTTTTTTAATAAGTTAGAAAAAAAAAAAGAAGGGAAGGGATTAGTTACAGATATTTATTGTATCTCTAATCTTCTCCCCCCCTTCCCATATCAATAACTAGAATGAAAAAAAGGGGAATATCAACGCATCCGGAAAAAAACGATTGATCTCTATCAATAAACCTGCTAAAGACCCGAACCATAGAGTACTTACTACCGGTGCCACGGAGAGATATGTTTTTAGATCTCGCATTTTTTAAACTCCTCTTTCTTTATTAGTTAATATAATTTGTATTACATAATGGTAATACATATATGACCAGATGTGTATATGTAGTTAATGACTGACCACTTGTATTGGTACGCGGAGTCCCTAATTCAAATTGAAATGTAAAAAATAGATATTTCTTAAAAGAAAAAAATACGCGCATTTCCGCCCGAAATTCCTAAAAAATTTTAATTTTTTATGGGAGGTTTCATATTTATTTCATACTTTAATATAAGTCTTTTACTATATTATATGTTTGTTATATGATATATGAGACCAAAAAGAAGAAATGACAAGATAATTTGTGTATATCGATGGGGGAAATAAAGATATGGAAAACAAGACAGGGATTCTCTACAATGACACTGTAGACCAATTGAAAGGGATGT